CGAGGTTTTTTAAAGCCGCCGGTGAGATACACGCGAAATACGTGCAGGATCATCATTAGGACCATCATACTTGCCGACCATCGATGAACTGATCGGATTAACCAACCAAAATTAGCTTCAGTCATTATATATTGAACAGAAGCAAAGGCCTCCGTAACGGTCGGACGATAATAAAAAGTCATAGCAAACCCGGTAGCTACTTGTACTAAAAAACAAGTAAGCGTAATTCCCCCTAGACAATAAAATATGTTGACGTGAGGAGGAACATATTTACTAGTTATATCATCGGCAATTGCCTGAATCTCAAGACGTTCTTCGAACCAATCATAGATTTTATTGAGATAGGTAAATCAAGGGGACCCCCCCGGAGAACCGTATATGAAAATTTCATCTCGTACGGCTCAAACAGAAACACCCAAATACTAGTTCTAACGGATGTGTGTAATATAAAGTTTGAAATTTATTAATTCTATGATTTATGATTCAATTTTTTTTTGAAGATACTAAAGAATAAAAATCCGAAAGCTCTTCTTTGTGGTTATAATGCCAAAAAATCAAGTCGGCTCATTCGTCTATATATTGATCGTTATAGGCCTCTTGAATCTTCTATTTACCTATTTTCTTTGGTGTTATTTATGTGTAATGCGGCTTTACTGCTGTTTTCTTTATTATTGATAGGAATTCTCTTGTTAAGACCCTATGAATTGATTAAAACCTCAGATTCATACTAAAACCACGATGATTCAATAAAACCCTTTCAAACTAAGTCTAAGTCCCAAAATTCCCTGAGTAAGAACCATTGGATCATCACTTATTCAATGAATAGATATAATGACTAAAAATCCAAACCAAAGAAACCTTTGTTTTGTCCTTTGATCAAAATAAGCATAAACGAAAGTTTGAAAGAATAAAAATATTTCTATTTATAACTTCTAACTCTTTGAAAAAATTTTTTGAAGTCCGGACACGAGGTCTGACTATTAAGTATGAATCATAGTTCTAATAGTAATCTATTTCATATATTCCGTGCTCCAGATACTAGAATGAATATCCGACGAAGTAAAACCATCTCTATCAAGATGACAGACCCATTCTCTGTACTATCCATAGGATCATTTATACCAAGTCACACACTCATATTCCGGAAATACAGAAACAAAGAAATTCCACGGTCAAACTACCAAAATAGAATGGGATAAAAATCAGAAACCTAAACGCTTCACTTTGTATTGAAAAAGCCAGTTAATGGTTCTTGTGAATCTAATTCATTGAAATTCCATCCAGTAAAATGGAAGAATTATAAATCTCCAAAATAATAGATAGGAATATCGCGAATAGAGCCATTGCGAGACCCATCAAAGGAGTAGTTCCCCACCCAGGAGCTACTTTACCATATTCTGAATTCAATGGTTTCAATAAACTCCCCGCATTAGTTCGTTTTGGGCGGCCAGATCTAGAACTACCTTCAACGGTTTGTGTAGCCATAATATTTTATATTCAGTAAGATCTGTTGACTTTGTATACCATTCCGTTGTAAATAAATGATCTTATCATAGATCCATTGTGGTCTTAAAACTTTATAATGTCTTAAAACTATATAATCATGGAAACAGCAACCCTAGTTGCCATCTTTTTATCTGGTTTACTTGTAAGTTTTACTGGGTACGCCTTATATACTGCTTTTGGGCAACCCTCTCAACAACTAAGAGATCCATTCGAGGAACACGGGGACTAGTTGAAGTACGGATCCTCCCAATATTGGGAGGATCCGTACTTCAATTGAGATAATGACAAATCATTTCACCTTTTTAGTTGGAACTTTAGGCGGGTCTCGAAAAAAGATAGCGAAAAAAATGATTCCTAGAGTTGAGACTAAAAGGAATGTATAAACCAATGCTTCCATAGATTCGATCGTGGTTTACAATTATAGCTTCCATACCTGTTTATTTGGGATCGTCTCCCGGATAAATAAAGAACAAGAGTCAAAGAAAAGGCAGTGATTCAAATCAAGATTTATCTGGTACCCCATCTAAAAATCACAAAAAGAAAATAAAAATGAAAAGTAACAAGTAACAAAGCATATTGTATCAGACTACTTGTCTTCTTGTAGTTGGATCTCCAAGTTTTTGGAATGCTCCAAATTCCACTTGAGCATCTAAATCTGGATCAATACCAGCAAAAACATCTCGAAACAAGGTTCTAGCACCATGCCAAATGTGTCCGAAGAAGAAGAGCAAAGCAAACGAAGCATGTCCAAAAGTAAACCAACCACGTGGACTGCTACGAAAAACGCCATCGGATTTCAAAGTAGCACGATCTAATTCAAAAATCTCACCCAATTGAGCACGTCTAGCATATTTTTTCACAGTAGCGGGATCGCTATAACTGACTCCGTTGAGTTCGCCGCCATAGAACTCGACAGTTACACCTACTTGTTCGACACTATATTTAGATTCCGCCCTTCTAAAAGGAACATCGGCTCTAACAATTCCGTCTCCGTCTACCAAAACAACCGGAAATGTTTCAAAAAAAGTAGGCATACGACGTACAAAAAGTTCGCGCCCCTCTTTATCTCTAAAGATAGGATGTCCTAACCACCCAACAGCTATTCCATCCCCGTTGTCCATTGAGCCCGCTCTGAATAACCCCCCCTTTGCCGGATTATTGCCGATGTAATCATAAAAAGCTAGTTTTTCGGGAATTTTAGACCAAGCTTCAGATAAACTTTGATTTTCAGCCAACCCAGCACCAATTCTTCGATATATTTCTTGTTGGAAGTATCCTTGATCCCATTGATAACGAGTGGGACCAAATAATTCAATCGGGGTAGTTGCTGAACCATACCACATAGTTCCAGCAACTACAAAAGCGGCAAAAAAGACAGCAGCAATACTACTGGAAAGGACGGTTTCAATATTTCCCATACGTAATCCTTTGTATAGGCGTTGAGGTGGACGTACACTAAGATGGAATAGACCCGCCAATATGCCCAAGGTCCCTGCTGCAATATGATGAGAGGCTATTCCTCCCGGAACAAAAGGATCAAAACCCTCCACACCCCACGCTGGATTTACGGATTGTACCCTTCCAGTTAGTCCATAAGGATCGGACACCCATATTCCAGGACCATACAATCCTGTTACATGAAATGCACCAAAACCAAAGCAAGCCACCCCTGATAGAAATAAATGAATTCCAAAGATCTTAGGCAAATCCAAAGAGGGTTTTCCTGTACGTTCATCAGTAAATATTTCTAGATCCCAATACACCCAATGCCAGATAGCTGCCAAAAAGCACAAGCCCGAAAACACAATATGTGCCCCGGCCACACCTTCGTAACTCCAAATACCCGGATTCGTTACAGTACCCCCTGTGATACTCCAACCGCCCCATGAATTGGTTATTCCTAAACGAGTCATGAAGGGTATAACGAACATACCCTGTCTCCACATTGGATCAAGAACAGGATCAGAAGGATCAAAAACTGCTAATTCGTATAGAGCCATCGAACCGGCCCAACCAGCAACCAGAGCTGTATGCATTATATGGACAGAAATCAAACGACCGGGATCATTCAATACGACGGTATGAACACGATACCAAGGCAAACCCATGGAAATACCCCTTTATCAATGAAAAATAGACACAATGTAACTTTATTGCATTGGAAAAAACTATGCTGTGGACCCTCTTTTTAGTGGATTATCTTGGGGAAAGAATTAATATTTGTTTGATTTGTTAATATTTGTTTGATTCTTTTCAATTACTTTTAGTAATAATGAAACTATTTTGTTCGTAGGAACAAAAAGAAGCAGATCTATTCTACACCCGATAAGTACCAATACGCAATGGTAGGGGAGTTGATACCATTTTATATGAGTGAATGCATATATATATTTGTTCATCATTCAAAGGACTTATTTGTAATAATTTTCCTTTATTCATTTTGTCTTCTTTATCTTTTTTTATGAACTTAGTCAATCTATGGATAAAATATGATAAAGGCCAATATTAGTAGGACACTAAATCCATTGTTACGCTTTCACATCAAAGTGAGATATAGTACTTAATTTTTATTTTATTTAATGCCTATTGGTGTTCCAAGAGTACCTTTTCGAAGTCCTGGAGAGGAAGATGCATTGTGGATTGACGTATAGTGCGACTTGTCAGATATATTGGGTCATATGGTATTTCCCCATTCTCTTCCCCGATCGAGATATCCTCCCCTTCGCCCAAGAAAGATTGATTGAATTATCAAAAATTTGGAGCGTGAAGTTCAATTAGATCCATTTTTTCGGGAGGGTATACAGATTAATATTATCAATTAGAATAATTTATGGTTATCTTGGTTAGGCCAATAAAATGAAGTATCCAGGCTCCGTTTAGAAAAAAACCGGTAATAAATCTATTTATGATTACTATTTCTATCATATTCTATCATATTCTATTTACTATTTCTATCATATTCGATTTCTTTATATATTTATAATAGAAGTGATCTCAAACTGTTAATCAATCGAGTAATATGATGAATGCATTGAATATCTGTTGTAAGACATGAAATAAATTGTAAAAAGGAAGTCGTAGCAAAAGGACGTGGTATTGGGGCATTTGTCATATATGTGCAAATCCAAATCGGGCGGATCTTTACTCGGAGTAGAGCATAAACCTAAAAAAATTGAAGAAGCCCATTCAGGAACAAGAAAATTACATCGCGATTGAGATTGTATCTCGATGAAACAATACATCAATGAAAAGTTAGTTAGATAAATTTAGTAATTTTTTTTATAGATAAACAAAACAGGCCAAAACCCATCTTTTTTGAAAAATGAAAGAAAAGCCCCTTTTTATAAGTTAAAAGCCTGGTATGAAAAAAAAAAAATAAATAAATAAAAGAAAGCGCTAGAATCTACATCTACACATTGATTCTTTTATTTTTTTTCGTTATTTTTGTTGAACCGTATGCATCAAAAGGTGCATGTACGGTTTCTAAGGGATACAACTTTATCCCAATCAACCGACTTTATCGAGAAAGATTACTTTTTTTAGGCCAAGGGGTTGATAGCGAGATCTCGAATCAACTTATTGGTCTTATGGTATATCTCAGTATAGAGGATGATACCAAAGATCTATATTTGTTTATAAATTCTCCTGGCGGATGGGTAATACCCGGAGTAGCTATTTATGATACTATGCAATTTGTGCGACCAGATATACAGACAATATGCATGGGATTAGCCGCTTCAATGGGATCTTTTATTCTGGTCGGAGGAGAAATTACCAAACGTCTAGCATTCCCTCACGCTTGGCGCCAATGAGTTTTTTATTTGATTTGAGAGAAAAAAGAAGACTATGCCTTCGCGCTATATGAAATATGAATATTAAGTAATAATAGCATGGCACTTCGAATTCGATATGATAAATTTTTTTAACCCTTAAATTATGTATCGAAAGAGTAGTATGAGATAAAAGGTATTTCCGATTTTATCTAATCTATCGGGAAGCCTATTTCAGCGTCACAAACTTTTTTGTTTTCACGCCGGGAGGCTCTTAACAATATTTAGGTTATGAAAGAATATGAAAATAAAAAAAATCTTGTTTTTTTATTTGAAAAAAAAAAAAAAAAGAAACTTTGGGATTGCTAAATAACAGACGAAATAAATATATAAAGCAACGGAGCCATCATAGTATTTTTGAACTACTCCAAAAACAAAAAGAAGGGTGGTTATTGGATCATTTACCAACCCGAGTCTGATAGACCCTATATTTAATTTATTTGATATTTAAGTAAGGTAAAAACGAATTCCATTATAGAGCCGTATGCAATGCGTAAAAGATGCCTGTACGGTTGTTCAATTATATATTTTATTATTCTTTATCTCTTCACCTTATCATCATGCGAGATAGAATAAACATTTATTATGTTATATCATCAGGGTAATGATCCATCAACCTGCTAGTTCTTTTTATGAGGCACAGACGGGAGAATTTATCTTGGAAGCGGAAGAACTTTTGAAGCTGCGCGAAACCGTCACAAGGGTTTATGTACAAAGGACAGGCAAACCCTTATGGGTTGTATCCGAAGATATGGAAAGAGATGTTTTTATGTCAGCAACAGAAGCCCAAGCTCATGGAATTGTTGATCTTGTAGCGACTGAATAAAAAAGAAAAAATAACAAAAATTTCAGACGAATTGGTGATTTGAGATTTTATCTTCTTACCGGATTTAATATTCTATTCATTAATCTATTAATATAGAAATAAAATAATTCATAATCATCCGGTTAAGATCGATCTAAACCAGCCCATTATGTATATGATTCAATATGCCAACTATTAAACAACTTATTAGAAACACAAGACAGCCAATCAGAAATGTCACGAAATCCCCCGCTCTTGGGGGATGTCCTCAGCGACGAGGAACATGTACTAGGGTGTATGTGCGACTCGTTCAGATCATGGGCTAGGACAAAAGAAAGAAAACAATTGATCCAGTATCAACGATCAGTACCAGTGAATAGACTAGAATGGAAGAACTCCATTCAATATCTAAAAATCAAAAAGATCTATCCTTCTATTGTGGTATCAAATGTATGGTTTCCGTTGGTGCAAATCCAATCAACTCGTTTTAAATTTAAGATGAGAAAGAATTCTCCATTGATAGCAAATGATATCCATTAAGCAGGGGAAATACTATTTTAAAAAGCAGAAAAATTATGCCTTACTCTTGCAAGAACGGACTAACAGGGTCAGCTACTCAGCTAATCTTCATAATTAAATACCGTTACTGTATAAGTAGATCTCATTGTGAAAGACCTCGTACTGGATAATTATGGGTAGAGCCAAAGAGTGTGAACTGTACAAGTTAACAATAACATTGATTAAATGAAAGAAGGGCTCCGGTGTATAGAGAGGACCTCACCGTTTAAGAAGTAACCATAGAAACGATGGAACCCACTATATCCATTTATATTTACTACTTTTATGTGTTTTTGATACCTAATATCAATACAATTTTTTTCTAGGCATTTCACCTAGAAAAAAAAAAAAAAATCGTGGTCGGGAAGGTTATAGTAGCAAAAGCCATTGGAATTTAAATTTTATACATTGGAAGAATCCGTTTTGTTATTAATAGACTAGGATACGGGAAGGGAATAACTGAAAGAAAGGAAATCGATTAGTTATTCATCAAAGTTTCATTTATTCAATGACCAGAATTAAACGAGGGTATATAGCTCGAAGACGTAGAACAAAAATTCGTTTATTTGCATCAACCTTTCGAGGGGCTCATTCAAGACTTACTCGTACTATTACTCAACAGAAAATAAGAGCTTTGGTTTCGGCTCATCGGGATAGAGGTAGACAAAAGAGAGATTTTCGTCGGTTGTGGATCACTCGGATAAATGCAGTAATTCGCGAGAATAAAGTATACTTAAGTTATAGTAAATTTATACACAATCTGTACAAGAGACAGTTACTTCTTAATCGTAAAATACTTGCACAAATAGCTATATTAAATAAGAGTTGTCTTTATATGATTTCCAATGAGATCATAAAATAAAGAGATTGGAAGGAATCCGTTGGAATAGTTTAAATGGAGTTCCCTGGAGAATGAACTCTGGGAAGGTAGAGTAGAAATTAGTATGATAAAATATGATAAAGTCATCAAAATGAAGAAAGACGTTAAATAAAAAATATTTATTCCTCTTCTCCCATTTTTTTTCTTACGACAGGACATTTCGATTTTACGATTTTTCGAACAAAAAAAAAAAGTCAATCCGCATTTGAGTTTGGATTGGAATTTTATTTTGATTCAATTCAATTGAAGAGTCAACCTATTTTTTTTCTGGTTCTAAGACCAGCAGCTCTAGCGGTTGACTCGCTTCTTTCAAATTGTTTCTCATTATTAAGAAAAGGTAACGGAGATAAAATACGAGCTTGTTTTATAGCAATAGTAATTAATCGTTGTTGTTTTAAGGTCAATCTATTCACCCGTCTAGATAATATTTTTCCTTGTTCGCTAATAAATCGACTAATTAAACTCATGTTTCTATAATCAATTCGATCCCCCGATTGGATCGGAGGCAAACGCCTACGAAAAGATCGCTTAGATTTAAGAAAGATTCGCTTGGATTTATCCATGGTTTGTTTATTCCTTATCCTGAAAATCCCAATCCTATATTCTTAATTCTACATCATCTTTGATCCGATCGAAATAGGATTTGGTTTGTTTATATTTATTTGTTTATATTTTTTTATATTTAAATAAATTCAAAAATAAATTAAAATAAATTATATATATATATTGTTATATATAATATGTAATTTTTCATCTTCCTTGGAAGACTGACACACGAGCGATCGGTTCGATCTATTTCTTTATCTCCCCATGAATCGTATGTTTGTAACAACAGGGACAGAATTTTCTCAATTCCAATCGACTAGGCGTATTGTGTCGATTCTTTTGAGTAATATATCTGGAAATGCCCATTGATTCCTTATTAACACGATTTCGAACACAACTGGTACATTCCAAAATAACCGTTACTCGGACATCTTTACCCTTAGCCATGAACCTCCTTTGTTTTTTGATTCACTCAATTCTTTAATTTTCCGACCCGAAGCAAGGAAGAAGAAAGGACACAAAAATAGAAGCAGGTAACTCGAAATCAAATTATGAAAGAAATATTTTGTTGCAATCAATATAGTAATAAATAATAAGTAATATAATGATTTCTAACTATATTTATAATTTTTAATTGCCGTACAGTATTTCATTTTCAGTTAAGTATCTTGTATGATATTGTTGCCCCAACCACCGCATTTCCATTCTATTATTAATTTAATTTGAGCCTGAGCCCGAGTTCATAGTTTCACTGAGGGTGAAACCGCTTTTTCTTTGTTTTTTTTTTTTTTTTTAGAAAGAATAAGTAAAAAAAGAAAAAAAGAAAAAACAAAGAAAAAAAGAAGGGAGGGGTAGGGATTAGTTACAGATATTTGATTGTATCTCTAATCTTCTTCCCCCTTCCCATATCAATAGCTAGAATGAAAAAAAGGGGAATATCAACGCATCCGGAAAAAAACGATTGATCTCTATCAATAAACCTGCTAAAGACCCGAACCATAGAGTACTTACTACCGGTGCCACGGAGAGATATGTTTTTAGATCTCGCATTTTAAAAACTCCTCTTTCTGTATTCGTTATTGTAATTTTATTGTAATTTGTAATACATAATGGTAATACATATATGACCGGATGTGTATATGTAGTTAATGACTTACCACTTGTACGCGGAGTTCCTAATTCAAATTGAAATGTACAAAATAGATATTTATTAAAAGAAAAAAATACGTCCATTTCCGCCTTAAATTCCTAAAAAATATTAATTTTTTGTGGTAGATTTCATATTTATTTCATACTTTATATAAGTCTTTTACCATATTATATGTTTGTTATATGATATATGAGACCAAAAGGAAGAAGGAAGAAATGATAAGATAGTTTGTGTATATCAATGTAGGAAATAAAGATGTGGAAAACAAGACAGGGATTCTCTACAATGACACTGTAGACCAATTGAAAGGGATGTAGCGCAGTTTGGTAGCGCGTTTGTTTTGGGTACAAAATGTCACGGGTTCAAATCCTGTCATCCCTACCTATTACTTATCTTCTGAGCAGTAACGAGGGATCAATTGAGATCAATTAATAAAATTGTACATACATAATTAAATAAATATTTCATTTTTATTTTTTATAGTATATATATATGCAAGATAAATTGGGGTTACAAAATATTTATTGTGATAATAAAGCGCTCTTAGTTCAGTTCGGTAGAACGTGGGTCTCCAAAACCCGATGTCGTAGGTTCAAATCCTACAGGGCGTGATTCTGTGTTCTTGTTAATCGCGGGAGGTCAAAATTACACTAAAATAATTGAGCAGCAACCTAAATTTGACCTCCCGCGGATTAAAGGAAGTAGGAGGTCAATAAAAAACGAGA